GACTAAACAGGAACAAGAGGGATCCACGGAAGAAAAACCTTCCCTTTGTTCGGAAGAAAAGGAGGATCTGGACAAAGATGAATTTCACTTTAAAGAGGCACGCTATCAAGATAATCAAGATAGCCCAGTTTACAAAGATTCTGATCTGGAGACCCATCAAGAGAATTGGGAATTGGGAAGACTGAAAGAAAAGAAAAGAATGAATATTAATAAAAAGATTGAAATATGGATTGAAAATATTGAAAACACTTTTGTTACTTTTTTTTTCGATTATAAACGATGGAATCGTCCATTACGATATATAAAAAATGATCAATTAGAAAATGCTTTACGCAATGAAATGTCACAATTTTTTTTTTTTATATGTAAAAGTGATGGAAAACAAAAAATATCCTTTACATATCCACCTAGTTTATCAACTTTTTCGGAAATGCTAGAACGAAAAATTTCTTTGTATATCATAGAAAAACTATATGACGAAGATCTTTCTATTTCTAATTCTTGGATTTACTTTAATGAAAAAAAAAAGTACAATTTGAACAATGAACTAAGAAGCCGAATCAAAATTATAGAAAAAAATAAGGGATCTTCTAGTCTAGATATGCTAGAAAAAAAAACCATATTATGCGATGATGAAAAAAAAAAAAAATGCTTGCCAAAAGTATATGATCCTTTTTTCAACGGAGCTTATCGAGGAAGAAGAAAAAAACTAGATTTACGTGTAATTAAGAATACTTCTAAAGATACAGAAGATTTAGTAGAAATTTTTTTGATAAATAAGATTCATAATCTACTTCTTAATGATTCCTTTGAACCCTACCGTCAATTTCTTTTGAATTCTACAGAAGAAAAAGAAATTGATTCAGAAAATAAAGCAAAGTCTTTGCAATTTTTATTTGATGTAATTACAACACATACAAAAGATAAAAAAAAAAGGAAAAAGAAATCTATTGAAATTCGAATAAAAGAAGTAAGTAAAAAGGTTTCTCGATGGTCATACAAATTAACCGAGGATTTAGAAGAAAAGAAAGAAGAAAATGAAGAAGAATTGATAGAAGAAGATAATGAGATTCATTCAAGAAGAGCCAAACGTGTGGTAATTTATAACGATAATGATATTGGTTCTTTTTTTAGTACTAAGAAAAATGAAGAAGATGATGATCAAACGGAAGAGGTGGCTTTTATACGTTACTCCCAACAATCAGATTTTCGTCGTAATCTAATCAAAGGATCCATGCGCGCTCAAAGACGTAAAACAGTTACTTGGGACCTCTTTCAAGCAAATGTACATTCTCCCCTTTTTTTGGATCGACTAGACAAAACATATTTTTTTTCCTCTTTTGATATCAACGAAATGAAAAATGAAATGAAAAATATTTTTTTGAGAAATTTGATGGGGAGAGAACAAAAATTGGAATTGAAAATTGATGATTTAAAAGATTTAAAAAAAAAAAAAAAAGAAAAAAAGAACCGGATAGAAATATCAGAAACTTGGAATAACTTGATATTTACTCAAACAATAAGAAGTTTGATGTTAGTAACCCAATCTTTTCTTAGAAAATACATTCTATTGCCTTCATTAATAATAGCTAAAAATAGTTTCCGTATGTTATTATTACAATCCTCCGAGTGGGACGAGGATTTGAAGGAATGGAATAGAGAAAAGCATATGAAATGCACCTATAATGGTGTTCAATTATCAGAAACAGAATTTCCCCACGATTGGTTAACAAATGGTATTCAGATAAAGATTCTACATCCTTTCTGTCTAAAACCTTGGCGAAAATATAAGGTACGATCTAATCATAGAGATCAAAGAAAAAAAAAAGAAAAAAAAATTCTTTTTAGTTTTTTAACAATCTGGGGAATGGAAACGAAACTTCCTTTTGGTTCTTCCCGAAAAAAACCTTCTTTTTTTAAACCTATTTTTAGAGAACTCGAAAAAAAAAAAAACTCGTTTATATTTATAAAAGTTAGAAAAGAAAAAATAAAAAGGATCATCAAAATACTTCAAGTTTTAAAACTAATAATTAAAAAACTAAAAAAATTAAATCCAATTTTATTATTTGAATTAAGGAAAGAAAAAGTATATGAATCGAACGAAAATGAAAATGATTTCAAAAGAAATCATAAGATTCTTCGCGAATCATCCGTTCTAATTCGACCGATGAATTGGTTAAATTATTCACTAATAGAAAGAAGAATGAAAGATCTTTCTGATAAGACAATAAAAATAAGTAATCAAATTGAAAAAATTGCAAAAGAGAAGAAAAAAAAAGAAAAAGAGATAGTTCCAATTTCTGATAATAAAATATTGGAATCACAGAAATCTATTTGGAAAATATTAAAGAGACAAAATATCCGATTAATGCGTAAATCACACTACTTTATAAAATCATTCATTGAAAAGAGATACATAGATATTTTTCTATGTACCATTACTTTTTCTAAGATAAACACACAACTTTTCTTTGAATCAACAAAAAAGATATTTAATAAATACATTTGCAACAAGAAAAAAAATAAAGAACAAGAAGAAATTTATGAAACAAATAAAAATACAATGAATTTGTTTTTTACTATAAAAAAATTGTTTTCAAATACTGATAATACTGAAAAGAGTAATCAAAATTCTAATATTTCTTGGAATTTATCTTCCCTGTCGCAAGCATATGTATTTTACAAATTATCACAAACCCAATTACTTAATCAATTCTTTAATAAGTATCACTTAAGACCTGTACTTCAATATCAAGGTAACTCCCCTTTTTTTAAGGAAAAATTAAAAAACTATTGTATGGTACACAGAATATTTCATTCCAAACCAAGAGATAAGAAAATTCATACGTATGTAATGAATGAATGGAAAAACTGGTTAAAAGGTCATTATCAGTATAATTTATCTCAAAAAAAAAGGTCTCGATTAGTACCTAAAGAATGGCGAAATAGAATAAATCAACGTCGTATGATTAAAAAAAAGGAATCAATCCAATTGGATTTCTATAAAAAATACCAAGCAACGAATTCATTTATGAGTCAAAAAGACAAATGGAAAAAACATTACAGATATGATCTGTTATCATATAAATACATACACCCCCCTAATTCATACATTTCTGAATCAACATTAGAAATAAGCGGGGCCCAAGAAATCCCATATTCTTTCAATACATTGAAACCTGAATCTTTTTATGTATTGGTAAGTATGCCTAGTAAGGATTATCTAGAAAAAGAATATCTTATTGATAGGAATACCAATTTAGATAGAAAATATTTTGATTGTAGAATTCTTCATCTTTGTTTAAAAAAAAATCTTGATATTTGGACCAATGAACATATTGGCATCAAGATTCAGAAAAATACTAAGACTGAAATTAAGAATTTAAAAAAAATGGAGAAAAAGGGTCTTTTTTCTCCAACTATTTATCAAGAGATCAAACAATGCAACCAAAAAAGAATTTTTCTTGATTGCATGGGAATGAATCAAGAAAGGTTCTATAATAATATTACTGCATCAAATTCTGATACTATATCCAATCTAGAACCTTGGTTCTTTCCAGAATTTTTACTACTTTTTGATGTATATAAGATTCAACCTTGGATTATCCCAATAAAATCACTTTTTTTTAATTTTTATATAAAAGAAAAGAGTAAAAACATCAACGTAAATCCAAAAAAAAATCTTGAATTTGTAAATTCCAAACAGGAAGAAGACGAACAACAAGGTAAAGGAAATCTTGTATTGAATCTACTAAAACAAAAGAAAAAAAGGACTGTTGAAGAAGATTACGGAAGATTAGAAATGAAAAAGGGTAGAAAAAAAAAACAATATAAGAGCAAGAATGAAATGGAACTATATTCCTTTTTGAAAAAATATTTTCTTTTTCAATTAAAATGGGACGATATCTTGAATAAAAAAATAATGAAAAATATCAGGATATATTGTCTCCTATTTAGAGTGATAAATCTAAAGGAAATTGTTATATCCTCGATTCAAAGAGGTGAACTAAATCTAAAAGAAATGCTGATTCAAAAGGACTTAGTTCTTACAGAATTGATGAGAAAAAGAATATTAATTTTTGAACCAATTTTTCTATCTATAAGAAGGGACGAAAAATTTCTTATATATCAAACTATAGATATTTCATTGGTCGATAAGAAGAAGCACCAAACGAATAAAAAATACACAAAAAAAAGAGATATTAAGAAAAGAGAGTTTAAAAAATATATTGCACAACACAGCAACATATTTTTGAGTAGAGACAAAAATTATTATGATTTCCTTCTTCCTGAAAATATTCTATCTTCCATACGTCGGAGAGAATTTCGAATTCGAATTTGTTTCAATTCTAAAAATTGGAATGTTGTGGATAAAAATCCAAGACTTTACAATGAAAACAAAATAAGAAACTGCGGGCAATTTTTGAATGAAGACAAGCATTTTAATACAGATGGAAAAATTTTTATGAAATTTAAATTGTTCCTTTGGCCCAATTATCGATTAGAAGATTTAGCTTGTATGAATCGCTATTGGTTTGATACCAATAACAGCAGTCGTTTCAGTATGTCAAGACTAAAAATGTATTCACAATTTAGAGTCAATTCAATTCCAATGAAAATAAAAAAATTTATAGTGGATTTATTACATATCGTGTGACATATTCGGTAGATGAAAGCCAAAAAATATACACTGTATAACATTCTAATACATGATGCTTATTTCCGAGTATATAGTTTTTAACTAGGAGGAGCGGAATCCCTTTAAGTAAAAAGAAATTGAAATTGTTCTCTTTCGTAAATACATATATATTTGATCTAAATCCAATTTTCAATTGAATTTGGATCAAATATATATAAAATAAACCACATAAACAAAAAACAAAGTAGTATGAATAAAAGAAATCTAATTTTGATATGTACTAGATGAAAATAACTGACATAAGAAATCTTATTATTTTTCCTGATCGGTAAAATTCACAAAAAAGAAAGATCAAAATTTTAATTGATGGTCAAAAATTCATTAATCTCAGTTATTACACAAGAAGAAAAAGAAGAAAATAGTGGGTCTGTTGAATTTCAAGTATTCCTTTTCACCAGTAAGATACGGAGACTTACGTCACATTTAGAATTGCACAAAAGAGATTTTTTATCGCAAAGAGGTCTACGAAGAATTCTGGGAAAACGTCAACGATTATTGACTTATTTGTCAAATGAAAATAAAGTGCGTTATAAACAATTAATGGATCAGTTAAAAATTCGGGAACCAAAAACTCCAAAAACTCGTTAATTTCATTTGAATTTTTTATTATTTTCTTATTATTATTATAATACTTTTTATTTTTTAATTCTTTTTTTTATTAGTTTAGTTATCAGTTCTTAGTATTAGATTTTTCATTTTAAGAAATTCATGAAATAAAGAATTAAGGAAAAATATGACTATACCGGCTACAAGAAAAAATTTCATAATAGTCAATATGGGTCCTCACCACCCATCAATGGATGGTGTTCTTCGGCTGATCGTTACTCTGGATGGTGAAGATGTTATTGACTGTGAACCTATATTGGGCTATTTACACAGAGGGATGGAAAAAATAGCGGAGAACCGAACAATTATACAATATTTACCTTCGTTGGGATTATTTAGCTACTATGTTCACAGAAGCAATAACAGTAAATGCACCAGAACGGTTGGAAAGTGTTCAAGTGCCTAAAAGGGCCAGTTATATCAGAGTGATTATGCTAGAGCTCAGTCGTATAGCCTCCCATTTGTTATGGCTTGGACCTTTTATGGTCGATATCGGTGCACAGACTCCCTTTTTCTATATTTTAAGAGAGAGGTAATTTATATATGATCTATTCGAAGCCGCCACAGGTATGCGGATGATGCATAATTATTTTCGCATCGGAGGAGTAACTGCGGATTTACCTTATGGTTGGATAGATAAATGTTTTGATTTCTGTGATTATTTTTTAACAGAAGTTGTTGAGTATCAAAAACTTATTACACAAAACCCCCTTTTTTTAGAACGAGTTGAAGGAGTGGGCATTATTCATGGGAAGGAGACAATAAATTGGGGTTTATCAGGACCAATGTTACGAGCTTCTGGAATCCAATGGGATCTTCGTAAAGTTGATTATTATGAGTTTTACAATAAATTTGATTGGGAAGTAAAACGGCAAAAAGAAGGCGATACATTAGCTCGTTATTTAGTACGAATTGGTTAAATGCAAGAATCCATAGTTTTCTAGTTTTTATAATGTCTTCTCTAGCAGAATGTGAAAGATTACTCTTTGATTTACCAGAAGCAGAGGAGGAATTAGTAGCAGGTTATCAAACCGAATATTCAGGTATAAAATATGGGCTCTTTTATCTTGTTTCTTACCTAAATCTATTAGTTTCTTCATTATTTGTAACAGTTCTTTACTTAGGTGGGTGGAATTTTTCTATTCCGTACATATCTATTACTGAAATTTTTGTAAAAAAGAAAATGTTTAGAGTTTTTTTAATGGCAATTGGTATCTTTATTACATTAGCCAAAGCTTATTTGTTTCTGTTCATTCCTATCACAACAAGATGGACTTTACCTAGGATGAGAATAGATCAGTTATTAAATCTTGGATGGAAATTTCTTTTACCTATTTCTCTAGGTAATCTATTATTGACAACTTCTTCTCAACTTGTTTCACTATAAAACTCTAAAAAAAAAAATAAAAAAGGATTCAATCTATTTTCTTTCAATCTACTATGAATATGTTCTTTTGTCCTGTAATTTTTTTATTCTAGTCAACTGAATAGGTTGAATTTTTGTTCATATTGAAATGAATCAAGATTGATGAGGAATCTGTCAATGATGTTAGAGCATGTACTTTTTCTGAGTGTTTATTTATTTTCTATTGGTATATATGGACTGATCACAAGCCGAAGCAGGGTTAGAGCACTTATGTGTCTTGAGTTTATACTGAATTCAGTGAATATAAATCTCGTCGCATTTTCCAATATATTTGATAGTAGGCAATTAAAAGGAGATATTTTCTCAATCTTTGTTATAGCAATTGCGGCTGCTGAAGCAGCTATTGGGCTAGCTATTATTTCGTCGATCCATCGTAACAGAAAATCAACTCGTATCAATCAATCAAATTTGCTGAATAATTAGTCATAATTCTTCTATTTTCACATAAAAATAATTTAAAGAAATAAAAAAGAAGATCTTTCTATTAATAGAAAAATTTCATAAAATGAACATGAATTGAATTCGTATGTACAACTTATATTTCATGGTTAAGGAAATCAAAGTATCTTGGCCCTTTCTCATAAACAGATTGGAAAATTAATGAATTCTTCAAATTTCGATAAATCATTGATTCATCTGGTGTTTATAATAGAAAATATAAAATATAGAATTTCTCTTATTTTATAATTTGAATAATTTGACCGGATCGAAAAATTTTTGTGTTCAAAACTAGAATTTATAGACCTAATGTCACATTCAGTAAAAATTTATGATACATGTATAGGGTGTACCCAATGTGTTCGAGCTTGCCCCACGGATGTATTGGAAATGATACCTTGGGACGGATGTAAAGCTAAGCAAATTGCTTCTGCGCCAAGAACCGAGGATTGTGTAGGTTGTAAGAGATGTGAATCCGCTTGTCCAACGGATTTTTTGAGTGTTCGTGTTTATTTATGGCATGAAACAACTCGGAGCATGGGCCTTTCTTATTAATATGTGACAAAAAACACCACTTGAATCATTTGATTCCTTTTTACCGACAAAGGCCCGTGCTCGAGAAAGGAAAATCTATTCTTCTTCTCCCGAGCACGGGGTTTTCTAGTCAAAAATTATCTTGTCTTTATCACGAGTTCTTTTCCTTGGTTAACAATACTTCTTTTTTGCTCATATTCGCAGGTTCTTCAATTTTCTTTTTCCCTTTTAGGGGAAATAAGATGTATAAATGGTATACTATATGTATATGTATACTAGAGCTCCTTCTAATGACTTATATATTTTGTTATCATTTCCAATTGGACGATCCATTAACCCAATTGAAGGAAGATTCAAAATGGATCAATCTTTTTGATTTTCACTGGAGACTGGGAATCGATGGACTTTCCATAGGGCCCATTTTACTTACAGGATTTATCACTACTTTGATTTTTCTATTTCTTGATGTTAGCAATGTATAGTGGCCAAATAGGATCATTTTCTTCTCGAGACCTTTTACTTTTTTTCATCATGTGGGATAATTCCTGTTTACTTACTTTTATCCATGTGGGGAGGAAAAAAACGCCTGTACTCGGCTACAAAATTTATTTTGTGCACTGCAGGAGGTTCCATTTTTCTCTTAATAGGAGTTCTAGGTATGGGTTTATATGGTTCCAATGAACCAACATTAGATTTAGAAAAATTAACTAATCAATAATATCCTGCAGCATTAGAAATAATATTCTATTTTGGTTTTCTTATTGCTTATGCTGTCAAATCACCGATGATACCCCTACATACATGGTTACCAGATACCCATGGGGAAGCACATTACAGTACATGTATGCTTTTAGCTGGAATCTTATTAAAGATGGGAGCATATGGATTGATTCGGATCAATATGGAATTATTAGCTCACGCTCATTCTAGATTCTCTCCCTGGTTAGTGATAGTAGGAATAATACAAATCATTTATGCAGTTTCAACCTCTCTTGGTCAACACAATTTAAAAAAACGTATTGCCTATTCTTCCGTATCTCACATGGGTTTCATAATTATAGGAATTGGTTCTATAACTGGCATGGGACTCAATGGAGCCATTTTACAAATACTCTCTCATGGATTGATTGGTGCTGCACTTTTTTTCTTAGGAGGAACAAGTTGTGATAGAATACGTTTTTTTTATCTCGAAGAGATGGGCGGGATATCTATCCTAATGCCAAAAATCTTTACCATGTTTAGTAGTTCTCTCGATGGCTTCTCTTGCATTGCCAGGAATGAGTGGTTTTGTTGCAGAATTCTTAGTCTTTTTTGGAATAATTACTAGCCCAAAATATCTTTTCATGCCAAAAATTTTCATTGTGTATCAAACAATGTTTTTATGTATTCGTCATATAGTTTTTTTCTTCAATTAGTCAATTAGATATTTATTGGAATGAACCATAACTATGAAACCCGATTCCTAATAGATTGATTCCAAAATAGCATATCCAAATTAAGAGAAATCCTATAGAAGCCACAAATGCCGAATTTGTGCCTTTATCTTTCAATTTTGGGTTTGTTCTAGTATGTAAATAAATTGCAAATATGGTCCAAGTAATGAATGCCCAAGTTTCCTTAGGGTCCCAATTCCAATAAGAACCCCATGCTTCATTAGCCCATACTGCTCCAGAAAGAATGCCTATGGTTAAGAAAGTAAACCCTAAATTAATGACACGATAACTCCAATAATCCAAATGCTGAATGAATTGGTATTTGTAAAAATTTTGAAATGAGAGAGAATAAGTATTTTGAAATACACTTCCTTTTTCATTCAAATATTCCATCTCGCCAAAAAAAAACAACTTCCTTTTCTTTTTTAAACTGAAAAAATTCTTGTTTTTGAAAAAAGAATCAAAATTTTTTTGAAATTTAATCACTATAAAAGCAACTGATAATAACGATCCACATAAAAGAGCTGCATAGCTCAATAGCATCATACTGACATGCATCATTAACCACTGAGATTGTAGAGCAGGTACTAATATTGCGTGTTGATGTATTTCAGTTGAAAGACCTGACGTGGCGAAACCTTGGGTAAAAATGGCACTTGGTGCAGTTATTGTACTTAAATAATTTTTAGGATTCCCAAGATATAGAATCATATGAATAATAGAGAAACTCCAAGAAAGGAAAATTAATGATTCGTATAAATTACTTAAGGGAAAATGTCCCGAAGAAATCCAACGAATAACTAAAAACCCTGTTATAGATAAAAAAGTAACTATCATCCCTTTTTCTGACGAATTACGTAATTCTTCAATTTCGTAGACTAAGAAGTTCATCAAATAAATCATAATCACAATTAAGATGATCGAAAAAGAAATATGAGTTAATATATGTTCTAAGGTCACAAATATCATAAACATAAAAAAGGGTCCCTATTAAATAATTGAGATCGAGGATTAAATAGATTTTAATATTCTATTAAATCTATTGTGTCTATCTTCTTTATTATTATATATATATATGCCGCCACTCGGACTCGAACCGAGATGCTCTAGCACTGCTTCCTAAGAGCAGCGTGTCTACCAATTTCACCATGGCGGCTTACCTGAAAGAATAATAGAAAATTTGTTGAGATTCAATAGAGTTTAGGAAACAATGAAGAAAGATACATTTCCATTTATATGGAAATGTGAAATAATACTAAACTAGTATTTTCATAAGTTCAGTTTTAAAAATAAACTTTTCCGTACTAGAAACCTAGCTTTTATTAATCCAGAACTTAAGAGTTTCGTTCTCAGTCAAGGTATAAAATTCCTAATTTTTTTAGTTTCATTTGTTTATACTCTTATACTATAACCTAGAACCTCTATTCACTTTCTATCTTATATATAAGATAGAAGTTCATTTTAATGAAAAATTTTCTATTTTTATATATTTTATATCTATTTACTATATTCTTTCGTATTCTCGTATATACTCTTTTACTAGTTAGATAAATTTTTTATATTTGCTATTATTTTTTAATATTCTGAATTTCTTCATATTTAATATAAATCTTTTGAATATTACATTTTATTTACTTTCTTATTCTATAAAAATAGATAGAAATATATTAATAATAAGAAGATATTACAATTACATTACTTTTTGTCTATTTTTTATTCTTAAAAAAGTAAAATAAAAATATATATTAAAGGCATATTTCATTATTCCATTATCCAAATATTAGAATAAATATAGAAAATTGAAATATTTTTTCTATTCTATTTATATGTTATGAAAGTAAATTATGTTCTTATATTATTGATTATTGAGAAAAATTGAAAAATTTATGGAAATAAGTATAGATAATGACTAATAAAGGGTAATTTCTTTTGAACAATAAATGTCTTTCACATACAACGATAAAAATGAGTCACCTATTTTTGAATGGCAGTTCCAAAAAAACGTACTTCTATGTCAAAAAAACATATTCGTAAAAATATTTGGAAAAAAAAAGGTTTTTTAGCGGCAGTAAAAGCTTTTTCTTTAGCTAAATCTGTTTCCACCGGACAATCAAAAAGTTTTTTTGTGCGACAAAAAAAAGTCTTGGAAAAATCTTAATTAACATGTATTAAAAAAATTCCAATTTTCTTTTTTGGAATTTGAAGACAAAGAATTCAAATTTACTAATGTATTTTATTTTTATATTTTTTTATAATTTTTCTATTATATTCTCTTTATTGAAATTGGTATTAATTGATATTGAATTCGTGAGATAATTTTTTCATTCTATGAATTGTGCTTTTCTATTTGGAAAAGCACAATTATGATAGACAACGAAGAATCTGAATATTTCATTATACTTTATACTAAAGTGTTGGGTCTCAAAATCATTAAAAAAAATAGAAAGAGATAAAGAAATCTGTAACTAAACTGTAATATATTAGGAAAGATATAAAATATCTATACCTATAAATTACATAATTTTACATAAATAGAATGTAAAAGGAAAATACAATTATTCAAAAAGGAATATTAGAAGAAGATGTCATATTCTTTCAGAAATATCTTGCTTTTCTAAAGTTTAAAGTTAGTTAATAACTAAGTAATAAACTTTACTAATTATTTGATCCTATTATTTGACCAACTTATTGCAACTTTTATTTAAAATATTTGATAAAACAACAAGTAATAATTCCAATATTTTATATTTTTCATATCTTTTTTATTTTTATTATTGTTTTGTTCCTTTCGAAAGAGATCTGAATTGGTGAATTGGAAAAAATTAGAAGAAAAAAAGAACAATTTGTTTTCTTATGGAATATACATATAAATATGCATGGATAATACCCCCTTTTTCCGCTCCCAGTTACTATGTCAATAGGATTTGGACTTTTACTTCTTCCGACAGCAACAAAAAAGATTCGTCGTATAAGGGGTTTTACTGCTAAGTATAGCTATGTGGTTTTCGGCCAATTTGTCTATTCAGCAAATAAAAGGAAGTTTTACCTATCAATATCTATGGTCTTGGACCATCAATAATGATTTTTTATTAGAGTTTGGACACTTGATCGATCCACTTACTTCTATTATGTCAATACTAATTACTACTGTTGGAATTATGGTTTTTATTTATAGTGACAATTATATGTCTCACGACCAAGGATATTTGAGATTTTTTGCTTATATGAGTTTTTTTAATGCTTCAATGTTGGGATTAGTTACTAGTTCCAATTTGATACAAATTTATATTTTTTGGGAACTTGTGGGAATGTGTTCATATTTATTGATAGGTTTTTGGTTTATTATTAGGAACCTTAGGGTTTT